TCGCCTTTTTGCTAATAAATCCGAGTTCTCATGAAAAATAGCAGAATATATGAAATTATAATGACTAGTACCTACGATTTCATTCAATTCTGAATAATCGGGAATCCCGGATTTTTTTTTATCAGAAAAATCCGAACTGAAAAATTTTTGGCTCACTTGATCATTATTCACTGAGAGGCTAGAAATAAATTTGCTTTCGACGGAAAAAAAGGGTATGTTCATTTGATCTTGATCTTTGTGGATCGAAAAACGAATTAAACTAGATTCACAGGAACCTCCCGATAATATCCATAAATGACTTGTTTTTGGTAAGAGATGAACATTACTATATGTAAATTCGGGTGCATGGGATACATCAGTACTCCAGTGCATTTCGCCCTCTGAGTCAGAATAAATATATTTTCTAACCCTCTCTTTAAAATGAAAAGTGTATGTTCCCTCGCGAATCTCAGCAATCACTTGTTCTGATTCCACGTATTGATCATTTTGAACTAAAAGAAAACTTTTTGGTGGAATAGTCACGCTATGTATAATATCTTCGCTCTCAATAATTACGGACAAGTCTATATAACATAGAAAGGCAGGATGCCCGTGACGTGTACGTGTAGGATGAACTAAATCCTCATTGAATTTGATTTTTCCATTATAAGGGGCTCGTACATGTTCGGCAGTACCTCCTGTAAATACTCCGCCGGTATGAAAAGTTCTTAATGTTAGTTGAGTCCCCGGTTCGCCAATAGATTGACCCGCAATAATACCTACAGCTTCCCCCAATTCAACTAGGTCACCATGAGTGGGACTCCGACCATAACATAATCGACAGATCCAAGATGTACTCCGACAAGTAAAGGGAGTTCGAATAGATATTGAGTGTGTTCCAAAGGTTATGAATCGATTGACAAGTCCAATCCCAAGATCTTGATTTCGAAAGGCAACACATCGGGAACCTATATATATATCGTCTGCTAAGACACGACCAATTAATGTTTGGATAAAAATTCTTTCTGACATCATTCGATTTTTATTTCTCGGACTCACAGAAATCCCTCGGATAGTGCCACAATCTGTTCTACGTACAACAATATGTTGAACTACTTCAACAAGTCGACGCGTAAGATATCCAGCATCTGATGTGCGGACCGCAGTATCTACAACTCCTTTACGGGCTCCGTAGCAAGAAATAATATATTCTGTTAAAGACAGTCCTTCGCGTAAATTGCTTTGAATAGGTAAATCAATCATTTGTCCTTGGGGATCCGACATTAATCCTCTCATACCTACTAATTGATGTACTTGAGATGCATTTCCCCTAGCTCCCGAAAAAGACATCATATGGACTGGATTGAAAGGGTCCGTCATCCTAAAATTAAGATTCATTTCTTGTCGCAAATATTCACTTGTAGCATACCATATCTCAATAGATTGGCGTAATTTTTCTACCGCATGTACATTCCCATAATGATGGTGCTTTTCCAAAATCAAACTTTGTTGTTCAGCATCTTGGACAAGCCAGCCCTTAGAAGGTATCGTTAAAAGATCATCAATTCCTAATGAAATGGATGTAGCAGTGGCTTGCTGGAAACCCAGAGTCTTTACTTGATCTAGGATGTGTGATGTATATGCCATCCCGAAGTGATCTATTAATCGGCTAATAAGTCGTTTAATAGCAGTTCCATCTATCACTTTATTGTGAAATACCAGATTGGCCCGTTCCGCCATAAGTACCTCCATATTCTGCTGAATGGGATTCGACAATGAGTTTGAGTCAATGATTGCAAAACTTCCTTTTCTCGATCTTGATTTGCGTAGAATTTAAGGTCAGGAACTATGGTCCGAGTTGAATCGGAGAGGTCCGAATTCACACGGGTGTCCTATAATTACTTTTTTTTTTTAATACCATATTATTAGGTATCATATGAACAGGCTTGAGAAAAACCTTGTATAGCTTCCTCGATTTCGCGATAAAAAGAAATATGACCAGCTGTGGTTCGAATATATATACAAAAAGTTTCTTTTTTTACACTTTTGACTATTAGATAGTGCGCATAAATCTCATGATAGTTACCAAAAGATTCATAGTGAACTTCGATAGGAACTTCTCTTGAAGCAATAACGCGTTGGTCTAATTGCCACCGAAGCCACAAAGGACTATCTAAATTGATTCTTTTCTGCCGATAAGCTCCAATTGCATCATAGGAATTGCAAAAAAAGGGTTCTTTCATATACTTATAGTTTGTTTCATAAATTCTTTCATTTTTATAGTTTTTTCGATTACATGGATTATATCTGTTTGCACAAATACCTCGACGAGTGCCGCTGGTTAATACATAGAGTCCAATAAGCATATCTTGAGTCGGTACAGAAATGGGATCTCCAATAGCTGGAGATAAGAGATTCATATGAGAAAACATAAGTAAACGAGCCTCCGCTTGAGCCTCCAAAGATAAAGGAACATGAACAGCCATTTGATCCCCATCAAAGTCTGCGTTGAATCCCTTAC